AGTAGTCACAACAAATAAAGTAAAGAAAGTCATTCTTTTTTTTTCAAATTGAACAAAATTTGAAAAACCCCATAAAAAACTACCCCTTACTCAAGTTTATAGTGAGGGCCAACCTAACATATATATGGATTCATTTTGACTTTCACTTTATGAATCACTTATTCAATTACAACATAAATAAAATTATTGAGTAGTCTACTTCCCCCCGAACAATAAATTTCCATAAAGGAATACTTTTTTTTGGAACTCGTAAGGGATTTACTTGTCTATATTCACTTGTCTATATTTCATTCGATCTTTTAGGTCCCTACTCCGCTTACCTCGCTGGTTCTACCATGATGTTCCTTGAAGCATATATGCGATGGGTATACTCCTGTAACCATATTCTATTTGCTTACTTGAACGAAATCTTTTTCTAAAAAAACGGCTAATTTTTTTTATTTCACGAGGTATATCTAGCAATTCCTATTTATCTATGACCATAGATCAATCCCCCCTTTATTTGGAAGTATTGAATACATCCAGAATTCTGAGCTTCATGTTACTTCTACCAAGATACATATCAGAGTCAGGGGCACCCCGATCAGATTGAATGGGATGACAGTTTATTAGCACGACTCTGTAAAATGAAAATTTCGATCAAATCACACATCGCAGTATACTAGGCCCTCTAACTCCTTAAGGGGTTTATCTAAAAGATTCGCGATATAACTAGGAAGACGTTTCAAATACCACACATGGGTTACTGGACATGCGAGTTTAATGTATCCCATTTGATATCTTCGTATCCGAGAATCAACAAATTCGACCCCACATTGTTCACAAAATTTCGTGTCTTCCCTTTCAGCTCCGATTACTCGATAATTTCCACAAGCACAAATTCCACTTTTTATAGGCCCAAAGATTCTTTCACAAAACAATCCATCTTTTTCCGGTTTATTGGTTTTGTAATGAAAAGTATAAGGTTTTGTTACCTCTCCAACTACTTCTCCATTAGGTAAAATTTTGTTGGCCCAAGAACATATTTGTTCAGGAGATACTGGTCCAATTCGAAGTTGTTGATGTTTATATCGGTCAATCATAGAATAGAAATTCTGATTCATTCAGATCAAGCTTCCTTCCTGTTAATCTGGAAATTCTTCTCAGATACAAGGAAATGATTCAGTTCCAAAGCCAAAGATCGTAGTTCTCGAACGAGCAATCGAAAGGATTCTGGGGCATCCTCAGGGCTAGGTATTGTTCCGCCAATGATCGTAGTACCAAGTACTTCTTGACGAGCTCTAATATGATCAGATTTATAAGTAAGCATCTCCTGTAAAATATGAGCAACACCAAAACCCTCTAAAGCCCAAACCTCCATTTCTCCCACTCGTTGCCCTCCTTGCTTTGCCCGTCCTCTAAGGGGTTGTTGTGTAACAAGTGCGTAATGCCCACTAGAACGTCCATGGATTTTATCATCAACTTGATGAATTAATTTAAGAATATAAGACTTTCCTATTAGAACAGGTTGTTCAAAAGGATCTCCTGTTCGTCCATCAAATATTCTGCTTTTTCCCGGATACTCAGGTTCAAATACCCATGGATTTGTTGTTTGCTTACTGGCCTCATATAATTCAGAAAACACTAGTTTTCTTGAGGCCTCTTGTTCGTATCTTTCATCAAAAGGCGCGATTCTATAATGTCTCTTTAGCAGATCTCCCGCTAACCCAAGCGAACATTCAAATATCTGTCCCACATTCATTCGTGAGGGTACTCCTAATGGGTTGAAAACCATATCAACCGGTGTTCCATCTTGCAAATAGGGCATATCTTGTCTGGGCAAAACTTTGGAAATAATACCTTTATTCCCATGTCTTCCAGCTACTTTATCACCCACTTTGATTTCACGTTTTTGTAAAATATATATACGAATAATTTCTGGATTATAACTAGAACTACCCTTTTTCTGAATCCATCTCACATCAATAACTCGGCCCCTTCCACCTATGGGTAGTTTTAGGGAAGTTTCTTTGGCAGTGGATACCTGAATGCCAAGTATAGCTCGTAATAATCTATCCTCCGGAGCATAGGATGATTCGTTAGCCGCCTGAGGCGTTAATTTACCTACTAAAATATCACCTGTTTCTACCCAAGCTCCCAGCATCACAACTCCATTTCTGTCTAAATTGCGCAGTAAATGATCCTCTAAATGTGGTATTTCCTTAGTTATTCTTTCAGGACCCTGACTTGTCATATGAGTCTGAATTTCATATTTCCGTATGTGAAAAGAAGTATAGATATCGTCATATACCAGACGTTCACTAATAAGTACTGCATCCTCAAAATTGTAGCCTTCCCATGGCATATAAGCTACTAATACGTTTTTTCCCAAAGCGAGTTCCCCGCCAACGGTAGCCGAACCATCCGCTAAAATTTGTCCTTTTTTAATGTATTTACCCCACTGAACCTGAGGTTTTTGGTGCATACAAGTATTTTTGTTAGAACGTTGATACATAATTAATGGAATGCTTCTAGTGTTCCCATTACTTGATAAAATTATCTTGTGAGTATCGGTATAAATTATCTTTCCCTCGTGTTCGGCTATAGCGGAAACTCCCGAATCTAGGGCTGCTTGGCCCTCCAGCCCAGTTCCAACAATGCACTTCTCGGATCGAGAAAGCGGAACTGCTTGACGTTGCATATTAGAGCTCATTAAAGCCCGATTTGCATCATTATGCTCGATAAAAGGAATAAGGGAGGCCCCGATAGAAAAATATTGGAAAGAAAAAATGCTTCGAAGATGAATCTGTTCCCATGCCATAGTAAGGAATTCTTGACGATATCGAGCTGGAACAACCTGTTCTTCTTGAATACCCCGATTCAAGGCCAAAGAATTTCCTGCTGCTATCATATAATATTCATCTCTACTTGGTGATAAATAAATCATCTGTGCTTCTGCCTCTTTTGATTTTTCAGATATTTCATAAAAGGGACTCTCTATGGATCCCCAAGAGTCAATTTTTACATGAATAGCTAAAGATCCAATAAGTCCAACATTGATTCCTTCGGACGTGTCAATTGGGCAAATACGTCCATAGTGACTAGGATGGATATCTCGTATCCGAAAACTGGCAGTTCGTCCTGTCAATCCTCCAGGACCCAAATAACTCAATTTTCTTCCATGAACGGTTTGTGTCAATGGATTAGTTCGATCCAAAACTTGAGATAGGGGATGTAGGCCAAAAAACGATTCATAAGTGGTTGTTAATGAAGTTGAAGTTACCAAATTTTGAGGAGTCGGTATCAATTTATGCCGGATTGCTCCACATATAGTTCCTCGAACTGCATTTTCTAAACGAACAAGAGCCAATCCGAATTGGTCCTGTAACAAATCTGCTACAGAACGAATACGTTTATTTTTCAAATGATTCATATCGTCAAGTGTACCCATCCCAAATTTCATTCCGATCAAATGATCCGCAGCAGCTAATACATCCCGCGGTAATAAAAATGTATTGTTCTGAGGTATATCAAGATTGAGTCTTCGATTCATATTTCGTCGACCAATTTTTCCTAATTCACATCTTTGTTGAAAAAATTTCTTTTGTAATTCCTTACATAAGGACTCAGAAAATACTGGGTCTCCGCCTACGCAAGCAAATTGTTGATAAAACTCCAAAATGGCATTTTCTTTTGACCCAATCTTTTTTTTCTCCTTATCATTTGAGAAAGACAAGAAAATTTCAGGGTAACAAACATTATCTAGAATTTCTCTGAGATTCGAACCCATAGCTGATGATAGAACTAGAATAGATATTTTTTGTTTCCTACTCACACGAGCCCATATCCTTGCTTTTCTATCAATTTCTAATTCTGATCTTCCTCCCCAATCCGATATTATGGTGCTGGTATAAATAGAAATTCCGTTATGATCCAATTCTGAGCGATAGTAAATACCAGGACTTTGCAATATTTGATTGATCAACATTCTGTGAATTCCATTTACTATAAAAGTTCCCAGGGGATTCATTAGAGGAATGTTTCCAATAAATACGGTTTGTTCTTGCATATCTCTACCATTTTTCCAAATTAATCCCGCAAGTACATATAAATCAGAAGAATATGTGAGTGATTCATACACAGCATTTCTTTCTTTTATCAAGGGTTCTACCAATTCATATGTTTCCACAAATAATTGAAATTCAATTTCGTGATCCGTATCCTCAATTTTTGGAAATTTATGAAATTCCTCCGCCAAACCCTGATTAATGAACCTAAAAAATCCCTCAAATTGTATCTGGGTAAATCCAGGTATTGTGTACATTTCGTCATTTCCATCCCGGAGCATTTTAATTTTAAGTTTCCTATTTATTGAAAAAATCCCATTATTGGCTCATCCTTCATCGAACCATAACGAATAATCATATGGATCGATCTAGCAATAATGGAATGTATATTCTGTTTACTAAATCACATGAAATTTTAGCCAACCCCATCCGTATTTATGTAGTTCATACCTATGAGGAGAGACAGAACGGAAGAATAAAGAAAATTTTCGACGCAAATTGGAATTTGCGACAAATACAAGTGGAGATGGATTGATAAAGCATTCCTGGAAAAAGATTATGCCACTTGGACAGAGACAGACTTATGGAGTCTTGTATAGAATATCAAAATGGATCCAAATTCTACCTATTATGATATGATATTACAATCCGATTGGTTATAAAAAAGTTCAGGATTGAATCTATTCTCTGTGAATGGGATAAAGACAAAAAATCATATAATTAGGAGCAGTATGGGGTTGATTTTCACTTAAGACTTAATGCTCAAAAAAGAATTCGCGGACTCTTTTTGATATGATAATAGAATTCTTAGAATATGGAATATGATTGAGGCGGGTAATAGGAATTCTATTTATCAATTATAAAGTACATACAAATAGAGTTATGTAGCTATCTGGATATCTTTTATCGTAGTTCTGCTTGGAGCAACGTAGGTTGTGCTATGTCATAAACGATCCTTTCTCTTCAATATGCTCAATGAAAAATTCAAGTATGACGGCTCTACAAAATATGTGAATAAAATACTAAACTTAACTCGGCACCCGTATAACAATTTCTGTTCTAGGGTTTACATATATACATAATTATTGTTATAATTGCAAAAAGATTGATTATTGAAAATCATTTGATTAGTTATAAATCATTTTTGTTTTCTTATATCATTAAGAAAAACTTTAGATAGAAATTGAAAAACTGTTCGTTATATTAATTCTAATCTATTCTATGGATCTATATGAAAAAAGAGGGGACATTTGGAATTCATTTTAATGTAATTATTTTGAATTGTTATCCATATTGAATTTGAATTGTTATTTGAATTGTTAAATAAATATAGAAATAGGGATTGTTATCTATTGTCATATATTTATATATATATATATAATATTAGAATATTCTATTTCTATATATGTATATCGAGTTTATTGAGTTGATTTATATTGAGACTTATATTGAGATATATTTATTGAGGTCCGGCCCGTTCAATTGAAGAGAATGATCTCAACCGGATAAGATCCCATAAGAAAGCGACGGGATTGGACTCTTCTTTGTAATTTGGAATAAGTACAACGATATTCAAGATATAAATCCAATAAAAAGAAACAAATGCTTTAGCAACCCCTCCTATTCCTATAAAGTTAGGAATAGATAGAGAAAATTAGGAATGGATCGAGTATATTTCTATCCATTTTGTATCGTTTTGGCGACATGGCCAAGTGGTAAGGCGGGGGACTGCAAATCCTTTATCCCCAGTTCAAATCTGGGTGTCGCCTGATTAATAAAAAACTTGGGATTTATTATTCCTATTCCGTTGATCAAAATGGAACTTGATAAATTCTTTGACAACAGGAACCGAGACTTGTTGGCTTTGTCAATACTTGAGAAATCCGCAGATTATCTAACGTGGATTCTCTAAATGGATATAAATTCTTTGAAAGTAAGAAATCAGAAATCCCGGTTCCTGAAGGATTCTCGATATTAACTCCTAGTCTTCAAGAAAAGGCTATAAAAAAGACTTGAAAGTCTTCCTGATTGTCTTAACCATATGATAGTGTATACTGACTATTAAGTCTGGTATTAGATTGAATAGGCTGATAAGAAATCAATTTAATAGTTATAAAAAGAACCAAAGAACAGAGGATACTTTACATCTTCCATTAGATAGGAGTAGGAGTATTCCATTGCTATTTCCAAAAAATGTCTTAATGCTTTCCAATTCTACCGGAATTCCTAGATTATTATACTAGAAAGATAGGAATTTGTTACAAGGGGGTTTATTGGAATTGGATTTAGATTGCTTCGTCAACAATAACCTTAAGTCAAAAATCAGATTTTGACTCTGCGCCATTGATTCCACTATGATTGAGGATCGATAAATAATTCCTTCATTTCATAAAGAAGATAGGGGACATAATTCACATGGATATAGTAAGTCTCGCTTGGGCTGCTTTAATGGTAGTCTTTACATTTTCCCTTTCACTTGTAGTATGGGGAAGGAGTGGACTTTAGGGGTATTATTAATTGATTAATTGAATTGTATCAATTGTTTAATTCATCGTTTTGCAAAGCGTTTTAAGATCAAACTACGAACTCCTATGATAGTTGTATTTCAAAACTCAAGTCAACAGAATACATAATGCATATAATAGTCTTTTTTTTCTAACTGAGTTTTTTCTAAATATTCTATCTAAATATTCGATTTTGATTTTCGAAATCCGTTCTTGACAGAATTCAATTCGAATTCTAATTATGGATATTACAGCGAGAAACAACAAATCTCGGTTTTTTATTTATTTTGATTTGTTTCTCTCTTTCTTTTTTGGTTCTAAGAAAAAGTCATTATTTTGTACTTGCGTCGAGCGATCCGTATATTGCACATTTAACTAAGGTTTTAGACTCCTAGAAATTTTAGCTTTGCTTTATCAATTCATTTGATGTCACGTTTAAGCATGATACATCGATGAGCCTACTACTCCTTTTTCAAATTTGAAAAAGTTACCGTGTAGCTCGACGAATCATATGTCAATGCCCCAATTGAAAACTTCTTGGAAATTCTAATCTAATTCTTCGGTTTCACTTTTTTCCTTTTCTTTTTCGAATTTCTATTATTTCCGTTTGGAATTTCTTGGAATTCCTCTTAATTTCATTATTTATTAATCATTTTCAATAGATCCCAGGATCCCCACTTCTTTTTGAAAATGATACGAAACCGAAGAATTAGATTCTATATAATAGAGCAGTTTACTTTCCATTATTTTTGATTGATTATTTTTTATACAAATGGATGTCTCAAGAAATAGAATTAGAGTACTTTAACTTTATATATACGAAATAGATGTATGTACTACATATTGTAAATTGGTCTATCTCAAACCCATATCTGTATACAACTCCATATCTAAAAGGCATCATAGAAAAATACAACTCCATATCTAAAAGGCATGATAGAAAATAAAGATTTATAAAGAATATAAGGATTTCTAAGCGTTTATACTATATTTAATTTTTTATTATCTTAATTATATTCTATTAGATTGAATTATTATATAAATATAATAATTCAATCTAATAGAATAATTTTCATATTTCTTAGAATGGAATAATGAATAGAATAATTCCAAAATAGAGTTTCCTATTAGTTCTTTTTACCATACTATCGTAGATAGTGTTGATTCCAGTCTGATTATTTCATTTAAGACTTGGGGCTCCAACCAACCCCTTTCATTTCTTCAATCATTCATAAGAACTAATAAGTTTCAGTCAAATTAATCATTTTGACTGACTGTTTTTACGTAAATGATAAGTAAAAAGGCGGTAGGAACTAGAATAAAGAGTGCAGTAGCAATAAATGCGAGAATATTTACTTCCATAATCTCATTGTTTTTTTTTTTTTTTGCTTCGCAATAACTCGGGATCTAATCCCATAGAGATAATAAATTTGACTCCTAGAAATTCAATGGGATAAATTACACCCTAATGATACGAAATCGGATCAGGATCAATATTATGAATAACAATATTTGATCTATCAAATCGATTCATCGTCGAGAATTGAATAATATAACATAGAAAATAGAAAGGTCCTTTATCCATACCAAATAAGAATGGGATTCCCGGTCCAATAAAATAAAAGAATAATCCCGTTCATTGAATTTCCCAGCCCTTTCCACTCTTGATTTTCTTTTCTATAATCAAATGAAAATCGAATTCCATTTTAATATATTTTATTATTAATATATTTTATTATAATTATATTTTATTATAATATTGATTTTATTATAATATTTCTATCTTAAATATTTACATCTTATACTACTTATAACTATAATATAAATAAATAGTATACTAAATGAATAGTATACACAAATATACTATAATATGAAATAAAAAGATGAAATAATAAGGTGTTTTAATTCAAAAAAAGTACTTTGTTTTGTAGAGTTAATTATGTGAAATCCCCATTATACAATAAGCACAAGTACATATATTATGGAAAATACCAGTCAAAATGTGAGTACTTTATTCCATTTCATTAATCAAGAACAAAAAATGGTATTTCTCAAAATCCCTGACTACAACGATACTATTTGCTGATTATACCAATCCACATATACCTCTCTCTTAGAATATAGAATAAAGAATGTAGAATAAAGAGAAATTCCCATATTTGTCTGGTGGGGATAAGGAATACGAAAGAAACACAAAAGAAATCAAAGTACTCGCTGTGAATTCGGTTTTGCTTACTCCACCCTTCCTTTTTTCAGGAAGAGAAAATAGAAAGAGAAATTTATCAATTCATCGGATCCTAGTTCGGGACTGACGGGGCTCGAACCCGCAGCTTCCGCCTTGACAGGGCGGTGCTCTGACCAATTGAACTACAATCCCAGTGAGGTGTACAATAGGCATATTGGTTTCGTTCAAACTATTCTAGTAGTTTGCTGTCTTGTAACAGAGATACAAATGATATACTGATATCCACATGGATATGGATTGACTATAGTGAGAGTGAGATCGATTAGTAGTAATCTTGTAGTTATTTTATTGTATTGCCACAGGGTTATAAGAAACCTTTCAATAAGAAAAAAGTTTGGTTACCCTTTTCATAATACTTAGTAATTATGAATCTAGATCGTTACAAACGGTGGGAAAAGAAAAGATGGGATAGATAAAAAAAGGGAATCTTTATTCTTCCATATAATATAGACGGAGGACAAATTGGTTATATCATACCCAGGGAGCGGCAAAATTATTGGGCCGAGCTGGATTTGAACCAGCGTAGACATATCGCCAACGAATTTACAGTCCGTCCCCATTAACCACTCGGGCATCGACCCCGGAAGAATCAATTCTAGTATTATTGAGAATTGATAATTCATGATCAACTTACTTTCGTAGTATCCTACCCCCAGGGGAAGTCGAATCCCCGCTGCCTCCTTGAAAGAGAGATGTCCTAAACCGCTAGACGATGGGGGCATACCTGCCCGATCGCCATCTGACTATGATCATAGTATGAGCAGTTTTTTGGAATTGTCAATATAAATAATGGAATAGTACGACTAAATCCGAAAAAAGGTTCCTAGTTTATTTTTTTCATATAAGATAAGTTTTTTTGATGGTTCATAAATGAACCAGGCCCTTTATACCTATTCGATTTTTTCTATCTATTTGATTTCTGTTTATTATTTCATTATTTTATCTCATTTGGCATTTTTCTATTTTCGATTAGTATATCTAATATTAGTAGAATTTTTTTTCCAATTTTGTTTATTTTCATTTTATTTAAATTTAAAAAAGGAATATTAATTATTATTCATTATTATTCTTTTTAATATTATTATTTATTTATCTAATTCTTACTATCTAATTCTAATATATTATTATTAAATAGGTTATTTATTAAATATGTTATTATTATATTCTTGTTATTATTATATTATTGTATAGAATTCCCTTAGCTC